TGTTTAACCACCTAGCCTTTGAAGACATCAAGAGACTCCCCGCCTTGTAAGAAAAAAAAGGCGGGGAGTCCCGGGGGAATCTCTATATCTTTCTCCACCTCTAAATTGGAGGGTATTTATCCCCCTACTTATTAGTTAACAGCTAATCGCCTCAACATTTGGCTTCAATTTATTTATGGTAAAAAGAGATATTATCTCTGTCTTTGAATTTACAGTTCAATGCTTAACCTCAGCCATTTTACCTATGTTCATTACTCGATGACTTTTCTCTACAAATCATAAAGACATCGGAACTCTTTATTTACTTTTCGGCGCCTGAGCGGGTATGATTGGAACAGCATTAAGCCTTTTAATCCGAGCAGAGCTTGGACAACCGGGCACTCTAATCGGTGATGATCAGATTTACAATGTCATTGTCACAGCCCATGCTTTCGTTATAATCTTTTTTATAGTTATGCCTATCATAATTGGGGGTTTCGGTAACTGACTAGTGCCGCTAATAATTGGAGCTCCTGATATAGCATTTCCACGAATGAATAATATAAGTTTTTGATTACTACCCCCATCATTTCTACTACTTTTAGCATCCTCAACAGTTGAAGCTGGTGCTGGAACCGGATGAACAGTTTATCCACCTTTAGCGGGTAATCTAGCCCATGCAGGAGCATCTGTAGATCTAGCCATTTTCTCACTTCACTTAGCAGGAATTTCATCCATTTTAGGGGCTATCAACTTCATTACAACAATTATTAATATGAAACCTCCTGCTATATCTCAATATCAAACACCACTATTTGTTTGATCTGTGATAATCACAGCAGTATTACTTCTTTTGTCATTGCCAGTATTAGCAGCTGGAATCACAATATTATTAACAGACCGCAACCTCAACACAACATTCTTTGATCCTGCTGGTGGAGGTGACCCAATTCTATACCAACACTTGTTCTGATTTTTTGGCCACCCTGAAGTTTACATTCTCATCCTGCCTGGGTTTGGAATTATCTCCCACATTGTCACTTACTATGCAGGTAAAAAAGAACCTTTCGGGTATATAGGTATAGTTTGAGCAATAATATCTATTGGTTTTTTAGGTTTCATTGTATGAGCCCACCATATATTCACTGTCGGACTGGATGTTGATACCCGAGCATATTTCACATCAGCCACAATAATTATCGCAATCCCTACTGGTGTAAAAGTATTTAGTTGATTAGCTACATTACACGGAGGTAATATTAAATGATCCCCTGCAATACTATGAGCCTTAGGCTTCATCTTCCTTTTTACAATTGGAGGTTTGACAGGAATCGTTTTAGCTAACTCATCCTTAGATATTGTGCTTCATGATACATACTATGTAGTAGCCCATTTCCATTATGTCCTATCTATAGGTGCTGTATTCGCAATTATAGGGGGCTTTGTTCACTGATTCCCACTTTTTACAGGCTATACATTAAATGATATATGAGCAAAAATTCACTTCTCAATTATATTTGTAGGCGTCAATATAACCTTCTTCCCACAGCATTTCCTAGGACTCTCAGGTATACCTCGGCGATATTCAGATTACCCAGATGCTTATACAGCATGAAATGTGTTATCTTCAATTGGCTCTTTTATCTCCCTTATAGCAGTTATCCTTATAATATTTATTATTTGAGAAGCTTTTGCATCCAAACGAGAAGTTTCTTCCGTAGAATTAACCACTACTAATATCGAATGACTCTATGGTTGTCCTCCACCTTATCACACATTCGAACAACCAGTCTACATCAAAGCATAGGCAAACAAGAAAGGAAGGAATCGAACCCCCAAAAAATTGATTTCAAGTCAACCCCATGACCATCATGTCTTTCTCCAAAAAGATATTAGTAACAACCATTACATAACTTTGCCATAGTTAAATTATAGGTTCGACCCCTGTATATCTTATAATGCCATATCCTATACAGCTGGGTTTCCAAGATGCTACCTCTCCCATTATAGAAGAACTCATATACTTTCACGACCATACACTAATAATTGTGTTTTTAATTAGTTCTTTAGTGCTTTATGTGTTATTCCTTATACTCACAACAAAATTAACACACACTAGTACTATAGACGCCCAAGAGGTCGAAACTATTTGAACGATCATACCAGCAATTATCTTAGTTCTCATTGCCCTTCCTTCTCTTCGTATTCTATACATGATAGACGAAATTTTCAATCCTTACCTTACAGTTAAAGCTATGGGGCACCAGTGGTACTGAAGTTATGAATATACTGACTATGAAGATCTATCCTTTGATTCATACATAGTACCAACCCAAGAATTGGCCCCCGGACAATTACGACTTTTAGAAGTTGATAATCGAGTGGTTCTTCCCATAGAACTTCCAATTCGAGTATTAATTTCATCAGAAGACGTACTTCATGCATGGGCAGTCCCCTCTTTAGGGTTAAAAGCAGATGCTATCCCTGGGCGATTAAATCAAGCCACCCTAACCTCCACTCGTCCTGGAGTCTACTTTGGCCAATGTTCAGAGATTTGTGGATCCAACCACAGCTTCATGCCAATTGTATTAGAAATGTCGACCCTCAAGTATTTTGAAAGTTGGTCACATATAATGCAAGCATCTTTGAGAAACCACCATAATACTTTCGTATTAAAAGAGTTTAGAGCCTCCTCAAAGCCTATGCCCCAACTAGAAACATCTGCATGATTTCACGTCGCCGGCCTAGCAGTTATTAACATCTTCTGTTTATTCCAACTACAACTCATTGGTATTGAAATAATCTACATTTATCCTCCAGAAGAGATTCTCAAACTACCAGAGATTCCTTTCCCATGAGAGAAAAAATGAACGAAAATTTATTTGCCCCTTTCATCTGCCCTACTATTGTAGGCATCTCCACCTTACCAATCATCATACTTTTTCCCTGCCTTCTGTTTCCAACACCTAAACGTTGACTCCCTAATCGAATCCAAATTTTACAAGTTTGACTTATCCGACTTATCACTAAACAAATAATAACAATACATAACAATCTAGGCCGAACATGAGCCCTTATGCTTATAACCCTAATCCTGTTTATCGCCACCACAAATCTCCTAGGTCTACTGCCCTACTCATTTACACCCACAACACAGCTTTCTATAAACATTAGTATAGCTATTCCCCTTTGAATAGGAACTGTAGTTTTAGGTTTCCGTAATAAACCAAAAGCCTCATTTGCTCACTTTCTTCCACAAGGAACCCCAACACCTCTAGTACCAATACTAGTTATCATTGAAACAATTAGCTTACTCATCCAACCATTAGCATTAGCAGTACGACTAACAGCTAATATTACCGCAGGTCATCTGTTAATTCACCTAATTGGCTCCGCTGCTTTAGCACTCATATCTATTAATATTGTACTATCCTCAATTACACTTATTATTCTTTTCCTTCTTACTATCTTAGAGTTAGCTGTAGCTATAATTCAAGCCTATGTTTTCACTCTTTTAGTAAGCTTATATCTACACGATAATTCATAGTCATATAATAACCGCAACTATATAATGACACCTAATGGCCCACCAAACTCATGCCTATCATATAGTAAACCCTAGTCCATGACCACTTACAGGGGCAATATCAGCGTTCCTCCTTACTTCAGGTATAATTATATGATTTCATTTTCACTCCACTTTGCTCCTAATTACGGGGCTATTAACAATGCTTTTAACAATATTCCAATGATGACGTGATATTGTTCGAGAAGGAACTTACCAAGGACACCATACTCCTGTAGTACAAAAAGGCTTACGCTATGGCATAATCCTTTTTATCACATCAGAAGTTTTCTTTTTCCTAGGCTTTTTCTGAGCTTTTTACCACTCAAGCCTGTCCCCGGCCTTAGAGTTAGGAGGCTGCTGACCTCCTGTAGGAATCCACCCACTTAACCCACTAGAAGTACCTCTTCTAAACACAGCCATCCTATTAGCTTCAGGCGTCTCCATCACCTGAGCACATCATAGCCTTATAGAAGGTAATCGAAAACAAATAATCCAAGCTCTTTCAACTACAATTGCTCTGGGTCTATATTTTACAATTCTACAAGCCACAGAATACTACGAAGCCCCATTTACCATTTCTGACGGTATTTATGGCTCTACATTCTTTGTCGCAACAGGTTTCCATGGTTTACACGTAATTATCGGTTCCTTATTCTTAATTGTCTGCCTTCTCCGACAACTTTTCTACCATTTCACATCTACCCACCACTTTGGATTTGAAGCTGCAGCTTGATACTGACATTTTGTAGACGTTGTATGATTATTTCTATATGTTTCTATCTACTGATGAGGCTCTTATTTTTCTAGTATAATTAGTACTACTGATTTCCAATCATTAAGTTCTGGGTAAAACCAGAGAAAAATAATCAACTTAGTATTAACCCTTATGATTAATTCTGCTCTAGCCACTATCGTAGTTCTCATTGCCTTTTGATTACCACAACTATATCTATATCTAGAAAAATCAAGCCCCTATGAGTGTGGCTTCGACCCTTTGGGCTCTGCCCGTCTTCCTTTTTCAATAAAATTTTTCCTAGTTGCCATTACTTTTTTATTATTCGACCTAGAAATCGCCCTTCTCCTACCACTTCCTTGGGCCATCCAATTGTCTACCACCAATACTATATTAATCTTAGCATACTTCATCATCATCCTATTAACAGGAGGTCTCGCATATGAATGATTCCAAAAAGGCCTTGAATGAACTGAATAGGTTTTTAATCTAATTAAGATAATTGATTTCGACTCAATAAATCATGGTTTTACTCCATGACTACCTTATGCTTTCAATTAATTTAAACCTAGTTGTTGCTTTCCTATTAGCTCTTACAGGAGTACTAATTTATCGATCGCATCTAATATCTACCCTCCTCTGTTTAGAGGGGATAATACTATCCTTATTTATCCTTATAACCCTGTTAATCACCCACTTCCATATATTCTCAATATCCATAACCCCCCTAATCCTATTAGTTTTCTCAGCTTGCGAAGCAGGGGTGGGTTTAGCACTATTAGTAAAAATCTCAACAACCCATGGTAACGATTATGTTCAAAATCTAAACTTACTACAATGCTAAAAATCCTCGTATCAACCTTTATGCTTATTCCCCTTACATGATACTCCAAAAAATCCTGAATTTGAATCAACACCACTACCCACAGCTTTATTATCAGTGTTTGAAGTCTAACCTTATTATACCACCACTCTGATCTAGGCTATAATTACAACTCCTCCTTCTCCCTAGACTCTCTATCAGGCCCACTGCTTGTTCTTTCATGCTGACTCCTTCCACTAATAATCATTGCCAGCCAAAATCACTTAACACATGAGCCATTAGTACGAAAAAAAATTTATCTTACTACACTTATTATTCTTCAACTCTCATTAATCATAGCATTCACCTCATCCGAACTTATTATATTTTATATTCTATTCGAAACCACTTTAATCCCCACCCTCATCATCATTACACGCTGAGGAAGCCAAAACGAACGACTTAATGCAGGTCTATATTTCCTCTTTTACACACTAGTAGGCTCTCTCCCTCTCCTAGTAGCTCTACTCTACCTACATAATAATCTAGGCTCTCTTCACATACTTACTATAACACTAGTATCACCCACATTAGACACCTCCATATCTACCTCCTTACTATGATATGCCTGCATAATAGCATTTATAGTAAAAATACCACTATACGGCCTCCACCTCTGACTACCTAAAGCACATGTAGAGGCCCCCATTGCTGGCTCCATAGTCTTAGCTGCTATCCTACTCAAACTAGGCGGTTATGGTATCATACGAATCACAGCCTTTACAGAACCAGTTACATCAACCATATGCTACCCATTTATAATCCTATCCCTATGAGGTATAATTATAACAAGTTCTATTTGTCTACGACAAACTGACCTTAAATCACTTATCGCTTACTCCTCTGTCAGCCACATAGCCTTAGTAATTATTGCAGCACTCATACAATCCCCTATGGGCTTTATAGGCGCTACCGTACTAATAATTGCCCACGGTCTTACCTCTTCAATACTCTTCTGTCTAGCTAATACAAATTATGAACGTGTTCATAGTCGAACTCTCATCTTAACTCGAGGCCTTCAGACAATTCTCCCACTAATATGCGCTTGATGATTATTAGCAAGCCTAGCTAATCTAGCCCAACCTCCTTCTATTAACCTCCTAGGGGAACTTGTAGTTATTATGACCTCCTTCTCCTGGTCCAACTTTTCACTAATTTTATTAGGCATTAACACAGTTATCACAGCTCTATATTCATTATTCATACTAATTACCTCTCAACGAGGCAAATTCACACACCATATACATCCAATTAAACCCACCTTCACCCGAGAACACACATTAATAGTCTTACATCTTCTCCCCTTACTCATTATTACCATCTCCCCAAAATTTATTCTCGGTATCACATACTGCAAACATAGTTTAAAAAAACTTTAGATTGTGAATCTAAAATTAGGAGTTAAAATCTCTTTGTATGCCCGAGAGAGTTACAAGAGCTGCTAACTCTTGAACCCATGATTAAAACCCATGGCTTTCTCACTTTTAAAGGATAATAGTTATCCATTGGTCTTAGGAACCAAAAATTTTGGTGCAATTCCAAATGAAAGTAATTAATTATTTATTAAATTCATCCCTACTACTGGCCATTGTTATACTTACCTTTCCCCTTGTTTATAATATAACTTTTCCACATAAAACTAAGAATTTTCCACTATTATGCACTAATACAGTCAAATTTGCTTTCTTTGTTAGCCTTATCCCACTTACCTTATTTATCAGTTCAGGACAAGAAGCCACAATTACAAATTGACAATGATTCACAATAAATACATTCAACATAGCAATAAGCTTTAAACTTGATTACTTCTCAATTATCTTCATCCCCATCGCATTATATGTCACATGATCTATCCTAGAATTCTCAATTTGATATATACATACTGATCCAAATATCCACCGCTTCTTCAAATACCTAATCATCTTCTTATTCACTATAATTACCCTTGTATCCGCTAATAACCTTTTTCAACTATTCATTGGATGAGAGGGCGTGGGAATCATATCATTCCTACTTATTGGATGATGATTCGGACGAACTGACGCAAACACCGCCGCCCTTCAAGCTATCCTATACAACCGAATTGGAGATATTGGATTCATCTTAGCCATAGCATGTCTCATAATCAATAATAATTCTTGAGATATTCAACACATCTTCATAACAAATGTCAGCACTCTAACCCTTCTAGGGTTAATTCTCGCAGCAACAGGTAAATCAGCCCAATTCGGATTACATCCATGACTCCCTTCAGCCATAGAAGGCCCCACTCCTGTATCAGCACTACTTCACTCTAGTACTATAGTTGTTGCAGGAATTTTTCTTCTAATCCGCTTCAACCCCATTACACAATATAACCAAACAGCCTTGACTATTATACTTTGTCTAGGAGGAGTTACAACTTTATTTACCGCTATCTGTGCTATCACTCAAAATGATATTAAAAAAATTGTAGCTTTCTCTACATCAAGCCAATTAGGTTTAATAATAGTCGCATTAGGCTTAAACCAACCCCACCTAGCATTTCTACACGTCTGCACTCACGCCTTCTTTAAAGCCATACTTTTTCTATGCTCGGGCTCCATTATCCACAGCCTTAATGACGAACAAGATATTCGCAAAATAGGAGGACTGCTTATACTCCTCCCTATCACCTCCTCCGCCATTATACTAGGCAGTCTAGCTCTTATAGGGACCCCTTTTTTAGCAGGGTTTTACTCAAAAGACGCTATTATTGAAGCAATAAATACTTCACACACCAATACCTGAGCCTTATGTTTAACACTTATCGCCACTATACTTACAGCCTTCTACAGTATACGAATTGTTCACTTTGCACTTCTAAAAGAACCCCGATTTCTACCTCTGTCACCCACAATCGAAGATAGTACAAATATAATTATACCTATCATACGACTGGCTATTGGAAGTATTTTAGCAGGCTTCCTATTAACCATAAATATCCCCCCTACTACAATAATCCCTATAACAATACCTATTCTAACAAAAATTTCAGCTATAATAGTGACCATCGCAGGAATCCTTATCGCAATAGAACTTAACATATTAACTAACAAAATACCAATTATACCTCTAATCCATACCCATAATTTCTCAAATATATTAGGCTACTTTACTCATATTTTCCACCGACTCAACCCCCTAACAAATCTACAAATAGGTCAACACATCGCTACCATACTAATTGATTTAGGATGATATGAAAAAATTGGACCAAAAGGTCAAGCTAATTTACATAGCTTCATATCCTCCACTTCTTCTTCTATTCAGAAAGGTCTTATTAAATCTTACTTCCTCTCCTTTATAATTTCTATAGTATTAATTATACTAATTTTATAATTAAACACTACGAATAACCTCTAAAACTACTAAAATAGTAATAAACAAAATTCAACCTAATAGGACTATAGCTCATCCTCCACATCCATACAACAAAGAAACCCCGTTCCAATCTTGACCTACACAATAACTGCCTAACGAATCAAATAATTCAATAGCCATAATAACTTCAACCTCCCCTGACACAACTAATCAAACTATCTCTATTAATAAACTAAGTAATAACATGCTAAAAGCCACCATATTACCCACTCAACTCTCAGGATACTCCTCTGTAGCTATAGCAGCTGTATATCCAAACACCACTAATATACCCCCTAAATAAATTAAAAACACAATCAACCCCAAAAATGTACTATTCAAACTAACAATAATCGCACAACCCAAACCTCCGCTAGCTACTAAACTCAACCCTCCATATACAGGAGAGGGTTTAGAAGCAAATGCCACAAACCCAATAATTAATAATAATGATAATACAAAAATAAGCATCATTTCCATATTAGTTTTAGTATGGACTTTAACCATAACCTATGACACGAAAAACCATTGTTGTAATTCAACTACAAAAACTAATGATCAACCTACGAAAATCCCACCCCCTTTTAAAAATTATTAATCACTCCTTCATTGACCTTCCCGCTCCATCTAACATCTCTGCCTGATGAAATTTCGGATCCCTATTAGGAATTTGCCTAATTATCCAAATCCTCACAGGCCTATTTCTAGCAATACACTATACCTCAGATACTCTTACAGCCTTCTCCTCCGTAGCCCATATCTGCCGCGACGTGAACCATGGCTGACTTTTACGTAATCTGCACGCAAATGGAGCTTCCATGTTCTTTATATGCTTATTTCTGCACGTAGGCCGAGGAATTTATTATGGATCTTACCTTTACAAAGAAACATGAAACATTGGCGTGATTCTACTTCTCACTGTCATAGCTACTGCATTCGTAGGGTATGTCCTTCCCTGAGGTCAAATATCATTCTGAGGTGCTACTGTAATTACAAATCTTCTATCTGCTATTCCATATATTGGCACCACCCTAGCAGAATGAATCTGAGGAGGCTTCGCAGTAGATAAAGCAACACTCACACGATTTTTTGCCTTCCACTTCATCCTACCTTTCATCATCACAGCATTTGCCGTCGTTCATCTTCTATTCCTTCATGAAACGGGATCCAATAACCCTACTGGAATTAACCCAGATGCAGACAAAATTCCATTCCACCCATATTACACAATTAAAGATGCCTTAGGCCTAATATTCCTTTTCCTAGTACTCTTACTTCTAGCCCTTTTTTCACCAGATATATTAGGAGACCCAGACAACTTCTCACCAGCCAACCCTCTTAATACACCCCCTCATATTAAACCAGAATGATACTTCTTATTTGCATACGCAATCCTACGCTCAATCCCTAATAAATTAGGAGGAGTTCTTGCTCTGTTAGCATCTATCCTAATCCTCCTAATCATCCCACTACTCCACACCGCCAATCAACGAAGTATAATATTCCGCCCAATCTCCCAAACCCTGTTTTGAATCCTCGCCGCTAACCTAATTACACTCACTTGAATCGGCGGTCAACCTGTAGAACAGCCATTCATCATCATTGGCCAATTAGCCTCTATACTATACTTCCTATTAATTCTTGTCCTCATACCTTTAGCAGGGTTATTCGAAAATTACATACTAAAACCTAAATGGAGAGTCCAAGTAATTTAACTAAAATATTGGCCTTGTAAGCCAGCTATGAAGGTAAAGCCCTTCCTAGGACCAATCAGAAAGAAGGCATTACGCCCCACCATCAACGCCCAAAGCCGATATTCTACTTAAACTACTTCCTGTCCAACTATTTTCATTTTATTTTAACATAAAATTTTAACATAAATTCAATTTGTATACTATCTCAGTATTAAATTTTTTATAATTTTTATAAATTCTAAATTTTTCAAAAACATTTATATAAATATATATTTATATATATTTATGTATATAGAGCATACATTTATATTCCTCTATCATATAATTAATATACATATTAAACAAGTATTACTAAATACATTAATATAAGATAATGTTATAATTTAATAAACACATACATATCTTAAATTAATTAAAACTATAATAGTACATAATACATAACATGTATATATTACATAAGACATATAATGTTGGCGTACATAGACATTACATCCATGAACTAAGATCAGAAAAGCTACATATACTAGCAGACAAACACCATTAGGTATACCTTAATCCACAACTCACGAGAGATCAGCAACCCGCCATCTGAAGACACTAAATCCTTCAGAGCAAGCCCATAACATGCGGACGAACCTAGAACCCTTTTACTGGCTACTGGTTGCTACTTCAGGCCCATTCGTTCCTAAATCAGCTCAACCATGCTTTTCGTAGAGGCATATGTGATGGTAACAGTACTGTTTGGCCTCATATCGCGGCATCTCCAGTGACTAATACGGCATAAGGTAGTTTTTATTTGGGGGTGGTTTATCACCAGGGCGGGAGCCTGGAGGACACCATTAAAAGTGTTGACTTACATAACAAGGCCAAGCAACATTTTAACTGGACATAAATTGAAAGTGATTATCGAACGCGCGGTTATTTCCATTATGGTGAAATTCAATCAATGATAGCTAGACAACTGATTAATAATAATTAAATAAGCACTCAATAATGTTTAGATAATAAATTAAATACTGTTTAATCAATTTAACAAGGACATAAAAATCAATGGTTCTCAGACATAATATTATTATATTACTTTAATCTCAACAGACATGCGTTTATATTTCCCCCCCCCGCAATATGATACTTTCAATTACAAGCGCATTATATGAGAGCACAAATGTGTATGTGTGTGTATGTGTGTATGTGTGTATGTGTGTATGTGTGTATGTGTGTATGTGTGTATGTGTGTATGTGTGTATGTGTGTATGTGTGTATGTGTGTATGTGTGTGTGCGTGCGTGCGTGTGTATTAAGCAAAACAAATATATAATATTATAAAAATTTTTTTACCGCTAAACCCCCCTACCCCCCTTACTAAATTTTATCGCTTCCGTCAAACCCCAAAACCGGATGATAGGCCTTTAGTATGGTAATTGAATACCGCAGAGAAATAGGTTCTTAGAAATAAGCAACAGCCAAATCTAACTAACACCCATAATAATTATTTATTAGTAAACTTTAAATCCCACCACTATTTAATCAACATACCAGCATTCCAACAAAAATCAAAAATCAAAAATCAAAAATCAAAAATCAAAAATCAAAAATCAAAAATCAAAAATTAAAAATTAAAAATTAAAAATTAAAAATTAAAAATAATCATAAAATAAATTTAATACTGACATAGTATACAAACTTAAATTTATCAAAAATTTTGTTAAATTTTAAAAATTCCAACCTATTGTTTGTGTAGCTTAACGCAAAGCAAAGCACTGAAGATGCTTAGATGGACTTTAATCAGTTCCACAAGCACAAAGGTTTGGTCCTGGCCTTACTGTTAATTTTTATTAGACCTACACATGCAAGTTTCCGCAACCCAGTGAGTATGCCCTTTTAACTCATACAAAGTTTAAAGGAGCAGGTATCAGGCACACTTGCAAAAGTAGCCCATGACACCTTGTTTAACCACACCCCCACGGGTTACAGCAGTGACTAACATTGAGCTATAAACGAAAGTTTGACTAAATCATAATAAATAAGGGTTGGTAAATCTCGTGCCAGCCACCGCGGTCATACGATTAACCCAAATTAACAGAAAAACGGCGTAAAGGGTGTTTAAGCATTAAATAAACTAAATAAAGTTAAAACTCGACTGCGCTGTAATACGCCCTAGTTGATATTAAAATACGCAACTTACGTGACTTTACCTATGCTGAACACACTAAAGCTAAGACACAAACTGGGATTAGAGACCCCACTATGCTTAGCCGTAAACCAAGGTAGTTAAATAACAAAACTACCCGCCAGAGAACTACGAGCCACTGCTTAAAACTCAAAGGACTTGGCGGTGCCCTAGACCCTCCTAGAGGAGCCTGTTCTATAATCGATAAACCCCGATACACCTCACCCCTTCTAGCTTATCAGTCTATATACCGCCATCGTCAGCTCACCCCAACAGGGTACCAAAGTGAGCAAAATCATGAAACCATAAAAACGTTAGGTCAAGGTGTAGCATATGAAGGGGGAAGCAATGGGCTACATTTTCTACATTAGAACATAACGGATTGTCTTTTGAAACAAAGGCATGAAGGAGGATTTAGTAGTAAATTAAGAATAGAGAGCTTAGTTGAAATAGGCAATAGGGTGCGTACACACCGCCCGTCACCCTCCTCAATAAAGTAACCTTCAATACCTAATAAGAATACGCCAAAAAGAGGAGAAAAGTCGTAACATGGTAAGTGTACTGGAAAGTGCACTTGGACAATCAAAATGTAGCTTAACTAAAGCATTTAGCTTACACCTAAAAGATTTCAGCTAATCCTGACCATTTTGAGCTAGATCTAGTCCTAGAATTACCCAACTTAAATATTTATTTAACCCACAAAACATTTACTCAATCTCAGTATAGGTGATAGAACAGACTAATTATAGGCACAATAGAAAAAGTACCGTGAGGGAACGTTGAAAGATTCAATCCTGTAAGCCACAAAAAGCAAAGATTATACCTTGTACCTTTTGCATAATGATTTAGCCAGTCAAATCGGACAAAACGAATTAAAGCCCGTCTTCCCGAAATTAAGTGAGCTATTGTAGAACAGTTATAAGAACGAACTCGTCTGTGTAGCAAAACAGTGAGATGATTTTACAATAGAGGTGAAAAGCCTATCGAACTTAATGATAGCTGGTTGTCCAAAAAATGAATTTAAGTTCAACTTTAAATTTAACCTTAGTACTAATAAACCACATTTAAATTTAAATGCTATTCAAAAGAGGGACAACTCTTTTGACATGTAAACAAACTTCCTTAGAGGATAATGATAATTACACAAAACATTGTAGGCCTAAAAGCAGCCACCAACTAAGAAAGCGTTAAAGCTCAAACTTATCAAACATTAAATACCAATAGTTAATCAAAATCCCTACACCCTATATTGGACAATTCTATATTTACTTAGAAGTTATAATGCTAATATGAGTAACCTGAGTATATTCTCCTTGCACAAGCATAAATATAGACCGGAAGAACCGCTTACACTTAACCAAAAAAATAGCTATAATCCCACACTAGTAATCTACAACATATATTGTTAACCCAACCCAGGTGTGCATATAAAGGAAAGATTAAAAGGAATAAAAGGAACTCGGCAAATATGAACCCCGCCTGTTTACCAAAAACATCACCTCTAGCATTTACTAGTATTAGAGGCACCGCCTGCCCGGTGAGTTATGACTTTAACGGCCGCGGTATCCTGACCGTGCAAAGGTAGCATAATCACTTGTCTCTTAATTGGGGACTAGTATGAATGGCACCACGAGGGCTCAACTGTCTCTTATTCCCAATCAGTGAAATTGACCTTCCCGTGCAGAGGCGGGAATATTTATACAAGACGAGAAGACCCTGTGGAGCTTAAGTCACATAACTCAAAGAATACTAAAACATAACCTACCGGAACAATATGTATAATCCCTGAGTTATTGTCTTTGGTTGGGGTGACCTCGGAGCATAAAACAACCTCCGAATGAACATAACCAAGATCAACTAATCCAAGTGTAATAATACCAGTAATTGACCCATCTTTTGATCAACGGAACAAGTTACCCCAGGGATAACAGCGCAATCCTATTTGAGAGCCCATATCGAAAATTAGGGTTTACGACCTCGATGTTGGATCAGGACATCCAAATGGTGCAACCGCTATTAAAGGTTCGTTTGTTCAACGATTAAAGTCCTACGTGATCTGAGTTCAGACCGGAGAAATCCAGGTCGGTTTCTATCTGTAAGTTCATTTCTCCCAGTACGAAAGGACAAGAGAAATAGGGCCAACGTCCCAAATAAGCCCTAGGATTAATAAATGAATCAATCTAAATTTACTAAAATAATCTGTATTCCCCCCTAGAACAGGGCTGTTAAGATGGCAGAGTTGGTAATTGCATAAAGTTTAAGCCTTTACTCCCAGAGGTTCAAACCCTCTTCTTAATAAATGTTCACAATTAATCTACTACTTTACATTATCCCAGTTCTTCTAGCAGTAGCTTTTCTTACACTTATTGAACGTAAAGTATTAGGTTACATACAATTCCGAAAAGGCCCAAATATTGTAGGCCCTTGTGGCTTACTTCAACCATTTGCCGACGCAGTAAAACTCTTCACAAAAGAACCCCTCCGTCCACTAACTTCCTCCATCTCAATATTTATTATTGCCCCCATCCTAGCCCTCTCAATTGCTCTGACAATTTGAACACCGCTCCCAATACCTAATACTCTGCTAGACTTAAATTTAGGGTTGATCTTTGTCCTTTCCCTGTCTGGCCTGTCTGTGTACTCAATTTTATGATCAGGATGAGCATCAAACTCAAAGTACGCCCTAATTGGAGCCCTACGAGCAGTCGCACAAACAATCTCATATGAAGTCTCCTTAGCTATCATCCTCTTATCAATTATATTAATTAATGGCTCATTTACATTAAAAACACTCTCAATTACCCAAGAAAATTTCTGACTAATTATCACAACATGACCCCTCGCTATAATATGGTATATTTCAACACTAGCAGAAACAAATCGAGCACCTTTTGACCTAACCGAAGGAGAGTCTGAATTAGTATCAGGCTTTAACGTAGAATATGCTGCCGGCCCATTCGCTATATTTTTTTTAGCAGAATATGCCAACATCATCGCAATAAATGCCATAACAACTATTTTATTTCTAGGACCCTCTCTTATACCAGATTTGTCACATATGAACACCATATCATTTATACTAAAAACCCTCCTTCTAACTATAGCATTTCTATGAGTACGAGCATCATACCCACGATTTCGCTATGACCAACTAATGCACCTGCTATGAAAAAATTTTCTACCTATAACTTTGGCCATGTGCCTATGATTCATCTCCCTACCAATTGCACTGTCCTGTATTCCACCGCAAATATAGAAATATGTCTGATAAAAGAATTATCTTGATAGGGTAAAAAATAGGGGTGCAAGCCCCCTTATTTCTAGGATAACAGGGCTCGAACCTACACTAAAGAACTCAAAACTCTTCGTGCTTCCATTACACTACATCCTAGTAAGGTCAGCTAAATAAGCTATCGGGCCCATACCCCGAAAATGTTGGTTTACACCCTTCCCATACTAATGTCCCCTTACGTTCTCATCATTTTGACTTTAAGTCTATTCATTGGCACCAGTATAACCATTTTTAGCAACCATTGATTTACAGCCTGAATGGGCTTAGAAATCAATACACTAGCTATTATCCCAATAATAACTGCTCCAAATAATCCACGAGCCACTGAAGCTGCTACAAAATATTTTCTTACTCAAGCTACTGCCTCTATAATAATAATATTTGCCATCATTTACAACGCATGATCAACAAACGAATGAACTATATTCCAACTCTCAGATAACTGAGCTTCCTTTTCTATAACCCTAGCCTTAGCCATTAAGCTAGGACTAGCTCCTTTCCACTTTTGAGTACCAGAAGTAGTCCAAGGAATTCCACTTCTAACCGGCATAATTCTTCTAACATGACAAAAACTTGCTCCTACAGCTATTATATATCAAATCGCTATGCATCTCGACATAAAAATCCTCATCACCCTAGCAATCCTCTCTACTATTATTGGAGGATGAGGAGGCCTTAACCAAACCCACCTACGAAAAATCCTAGCGTATTCCTCCATCGCCCATATAGGCTGAATAGTAGTTATTGTACAAATTAGCCCAACCCTGACTATCCTAACTATTACTATCTATGTGATAGCTACTTTAGCTACATTCATAACCCTCAACTTATCAAATACAACTAAAATCAAATCCCTTGGTAACCTATGAAACAAATCAACCACAACAACCATTATCATTCTTATCACTCTTCTATCCCTAGGAGGACTCCCACCTCTAACTGGTTTTATACCTAAATGACTTATTCTACAAGAATTAATTAATAATGGCAACATCATTACAGCCACAATAATAGCCCTTTCAGCCCTACTAAACCTATTTTTCTACATACGACTCATTTATGCATCCAGTCTTACCATATTCCCATCCACCAATAACTCCAAAATACAATGATACAGTTATTCAACGCAAATTTCTACACTAATCCCAACAGCCACAGTAATCTCAGCCCTATTACTCCCACTAACACCACTATTTATCACTCTATCATAAATAAGAACTACAAGACTCTATCTTGCATCAATCGAACGCAAATCGAACACTTTAATTAAGCTAAGTCCTCTAAACTAGGCCCCGGCAGCACCTAAGCTACTTCTTCGAATTTGCAATTCAACGTAATATATACTCCAGAACCTACTTAAAGGCTTAGGTTCAACCTAGACCAAAGGCCTTCAAAGCCTTAAGCAGG